TGTTCCTTGGATTATTTACAAGTGGTATTCAAGCTCTTATTTTTGCAACTTTAGCCGCGGCTTATATAGGTGAATCCATGGAGGGCCATCATTGAAATAGTCTTTTTTTTAGTTTAGCACAAAGAAATATATGTGTGGCTTAAGATAATTTATTTAAGTAATAGAAATATACAGGACTCTATATACGAGAGAAAGCAATAGGAAAAAAAATCAAACATTTCCATATTTATAAGGAATATTTACTATATATTATATTGGTCCGCCAATCTTCTTAATTCATCAAATCATAATTTCAATAAGATATATGTTTACGACGTGTGAGTGAATAAAAAACCGGAGAACCTATTCCACTTTACAGTTTATTTTATTCAACAATTGACCAAAAGAAAATATTATATTTATAAATAAAATAATAAATTGCATGAACTTAGATCAATCAAATAATGATATTTCTATCCAATAATGGGCCTTAATCAATTTCAATTTAATTTGCCCATTTAGATTAGATTGTATTCAGTTGGAATGCTGATAACGAAAACGGAAGGAAGAAAAAAATTTACAAAACAAAAAAGGGATTCCTAAAAAAATAGATTGATTCTCGAATCTGATTGAATTTAATGGTTTACGTTATGGAAGAAAGACGTGTATATGTGATATTAGATATTGACTAGTTATATATGAACTAAAGATCTATTTTATTTCTCCTACTACTGTAGGGGGGTTTTAACAGAAGTCCTTTCGTCTCGTTTCGACTGTGACTTGCCTGAATAAACAGATGAAATTAAGAAAAGCTGAAATAATTGTGAAATAACAGTTTTGAACCAAGAAATGGAAAAACAAGAATTCTATGGATTCGCGAAGACTCTGTGGATAGAAACGAAAAAGGATATATCGAAGTAGTTCTGATAATTCAATAATATTATTACTGAAATTCGAAGTTCTTAGTTACTTCGACTAGATTAATCCTATTGATCGAATAATTAAGTCATAATTCATTGGTTGATTATATCATTAACCATTTCTTTTTGTTGGTACGAGGAACTTATCATGAATCCACTGATTTCTGCTGCTTCCGTTATTGCTGCTGGATTAGCCGTAGGGCTTGCTTCTATCGGACCTGGAGTTGGTCAAGGGACTGCTGCGGGTCAAGCCGTAGAGGGTATCGCGAGACAGCCCGAGGCAGAGGGAAAGATACGAGGTACTCTATTGCTTAGTCTAGCTTTTATGGAAGCTTTAACAATTTATGGATTGGTTGTAGCATTAGCACTTTTATTTGCGAATCCTTTTGTTTAATCTTAGAAATAGGAAAAATATGTATTTTTCCTATTTTCTTTCCGTGGACTTGTCGTTTGCTTTTTCAAATTAGATCAAGATTTCACTCCTACAATTACTTATTCGTTGAGAAAATAACCTACGTTAGGGAAGGGCTGATTTGCAGATGAGGAATTAGTATACCAATTCGCTTTCATCCTTCCCGTTCGTAGTACAGGGGAAAGTCTTTTCTGATAGTGTTCAAACAATCAAGGGGTAGTTCATACTTTATAACTCGAATATTTTTTGACTCGATTTCAAAAAAAAAGAATAAATCAAAAAAGAGGGGCAAAGTGATAGAAAAAGAACTTTGGTCGATTTTTTAGTCTATCTATATTTAGTCTATCTATAAGAGGAGATTATATGAAAAATGTAACCGATTCTTTCGTTTCTTTAGGCCACTGGCCATCTGCCGGGAGTTTCGGATTTAATACCGATATTTTAGCAACAAATCCAATAAATCTAAGTGTAGTGATTGGTGTATTGATCTTTTTTGGAAAGGGAGTGTGTGTGAGTTGTTTATTTCAAGAATAGGCTGGATCCAACCAGCTGTACCCTTTTCCGTTATAACTAGGAAATAAAGGTGCATGATCTTTCGAATTACTTCTGAAGAAATTAAGAAATGATATGTAAGAACCATCACATTTCGTGATTAATTGGCAAATCCACTTTGATTCTCTAGCAACCAATAATGTGAGATTGTTAAGATGGTTAAAGCAAATCGTTTGAAGTCTAGACACAGCATGGTACTCTTTCTACCACTATGTTAATATAGAGATCGTTTTCAAATGAATATTTTATCGCTATAGGACACTCATCTTGATAAAATAATTTGAACCGCTTGTTCTAAAAATAGACATTTTTCCCCTTTTATCTAATGCTGAATTGACGACCTATGCCTTAATGTATAAGTAAGAAAAATCTTTTGGATTTGACCTGAAGAAAAAAAAGAAACAACTTTGCTGACAATTACATATTTTTGATTTTGTCAGAAGAGTCCTCCAACTATTTTGGTTTTTCATTAGATTCGTATTTTTTTGGACTATGAATAAAGAAGAGAGGATAGGCTCATTACATTCATAAAATAAGCTATGAGAATTTACCAAGTAATTGAGCGTGAGAGCCAAATGAATTGAAAGATTCATGTTTGGTTTGGGAAGGGATTATGGAAGTTTTAAAATGAACGGAA